AAAGGTTCCAGAAGATGTTAATCGTAAGCAAGAAGATTGTTTACGAAGAAACAACAAGAAAAATTCATATTCTGATACATAAGAGTTATATAGGAATCGAGATAGTCTTTTATTTTCTTTTTTCAAAAGAAAAATGGATTTCATTGAAGTAATAAGACTATTCCAATTCGAATAATAGTTGAGAAAGAATCGCAATAAATGCAAAGATGGAACATCTTTGATCCGGTATTCAAGGAGTTGAACCAAGATTTCAAAATGGATAGGATAGGGTATTTCTACATGTGATAGATAATGTAAATGCAAAAATTTGTCTTCTAAAAAGGGAAATATCGAATGAATAGATCGTAAATTTTGAAACTTTGGTATTTCTTTTTCTTCCGGACAAGATAGTTGTCCTAGCGAGAATGGGATTTCTACAACGATTGCAAACCCCTCAGATAGAATCTGAGAATAAAACTCCGAATAAAAAAGATTGCTGTGATCCAACAATCGATCTTGGTTAGGATGATTAACCGAATTAATCCAAAAATTCTGCTGATACATTCGAATAATTAAACGTTTCACAAGTAGTGAACTAAATTTCTTGTTATTACAACCAAAAATTTCCACAGGTTCGGAACCATTTAATACATAATCATGGGCAAATGCATAAATATATTCCTGAAAGAGAAGTGGGTAAACGAAGTATTGTTGACGAGATTGCTGTTTTTCTGAATACCCTTCGAATTTTGCCATTTGAATTTATACTTGAATCAGAGAAAAAAAGCATTTCTCGATTTATCAAATGATGATACATAGTGCAATATGGTCGGAACAAGGTATTACAGTTTTTAAAACAAACCCTGAAAAGAAAGGGAGTCTAATCCATAGATCTTTTTCTGCTCCTTTTCTATCTAATTAGTTTATGTTTGTTCTAAGAAAGAACAAATCTTTTATTTTTGCAGGCCAATCGCTCTTTTGACTTTGGAATACACTCTCTTTATCAATATACTGCTTCTTTTACACATTCAATTCATAACATTCCTTTTCAACCATAATCAAGAATAATTAGGATTCCTAAAAAATAAATAAAAAAGGGTTTACCGATAGGAAAACCCAACCTTTCCCCGCATCGGGCACTAATCTATTTTTAACGTCTAATTAGATCGGGGAATCATTTCAATTAAGAAGTTAAGCTCGTTGCTTTTTATTTTACCAGAATTAGAGCCAGGCTCTATCCATTTATTCACTAGACCCAGAAAATCGGAATTTATTTATTCCAAAAATAAATCAAAAAAATTGATTTTATTACGACATGCTATTTTTTCCATTCATTACCTTTGAGGATCAGTCGTGGGCTTCTAGACTCTACCAAGAGTCTGGACGAATTTGTTGCTTCATCCAAATGTGTAAAAGATCATAGTCGCACTTAAAAGCCGAGTACTCTACCATTGAGTTAGCAACCCAGATAAAATAGGATCTTAGATACGATCGAAATCCAAAAATCGATAGAATTAGACCGGACGCTCCTGGCAAAACATGGAATTAGCAAGACATCAAAAGAAAGATTTTATTACCCATTAAAAACACTCAAATAAAAAAATAAAAAGATCGGTTAAATTTCACTAAGGTAAAAAAAAAAGGAGCGGCCCCAATCATAATAGCAAAATTATTATTTTTTTAGCATTTAAATAGAAAAATCTTATATGAAAGTACATGCAAGGGGGGGTCAACCCTATCATTTGAGCAAAGTGCAGACAGAAATACCTAATATGGAGTGACGATAAAGAGACCTATCTAGCTACAAATTCTAGCTGTTCAATAGACCTTTGTCAATAGAAATACAATAGTAAGAAAACCAATTAGATAAAAATAAGGAAATTAAATAAAGGCTTTTGTTGGATTGGCACGAAATAAATGCAGCAAAAAAATAGGACTAAAAAAGAAGCAAATTGTGTCTAAATAATTAAGGGATATTAATGAACCTCCCTTACTTTTTCATTTAGTTGTTCAATTAACTCAAAGCTCTTTCTTTATCTTTAAAGAATTCAGCTTTCCTTAAAATATCATAAACAGTTCTTGTAGGTTGAGCACCTTTTTTAAGGAAATAGAGAATAGCTGGAACATTTAAACAAGTTTGATTCTTTATCGGATCATAAAAACCAACTTTTTGAAGATCTCTTCCTTCTCTTCGAGATCGAACATCAATTGCAACGATTCGATAGACAGCTTATTGGGATAGATGTAGATAAACAATGCCCCCCCTAGAAACGTATAGGAGGTTTTCTCCTCATACGGCTCGAGAAAATGATTCGAATTTCTATCTATAATACAAGTAGATAGAAATTCGACTATGATTTGCATTAATTTCCTTATAGAAGAAGAAAAAAAAACAAATTTCATTTATACTCATGACTCAAGTTGACCAATTTTGACTGACAGAATTCAAAAGAGAAATCCTTCCAAATTTTTTGAGTCGTCTCTAAACTCTTTTCTTTATCTCATCTCGAACAAATTGACTTTTATTCCTTATTCTGATCTAATTCTATTGTTGAGATGGTTGAAAATCATGTTTACTTGTTCCGGAATCCTTTATCTTTGATTTGTGAAATCCTTGGGTTTAGACATTACTTCGGGAATTCTTATTCTTTTTTCTTTCAAAAGAGTAGCAACATACCCTTTCTTTTTTCTTATTTCCTTCAATAAACAATAAAACATTTTCCTTTTCTAGAGAAATCAAATATACACTTTTAATCAAAAAAAAAAAAGTTTTCCAATCTTCCAAAATTATACTTTTTCTTATTTTAACCTTTCAATTTCTCTATTAAGGATAGACTGACAAAGTTGGCCTAATTTATTAGTTTTCACTAACCCTAGATTCTTTCCCTTGAGAAAAAATTAATTCTGTCTTCTCGAGCTCCATCGTGTACTATTTACTTACAAACAACCCAGCGCAAATTGGGTTCAGGACAAATAGAACAGACTATGTCGAGCCAAGAGCATTTTCATTACTATGAAAAATGGTGGATAGAAAAAAGAAAAATCCACAATCGATCATCTCCTTCAAGTCGCACGTTGCTTTCTACCACATCGTTTTAAACGAAGTTTTACCATAACAAACATTCCTCTAATTTCATTGCAAAGTGCTATCGAGAATTGATTCAATATGGATTGAATCATGAATAATCATTGGTTTTGTATACTAATTCAAACTTGCTATCTATGAAGAAATATGGATAAAAGAAATAAGTATTTAGCGGGAAAGACTCTGCAACTCTGCAAGGATCCAATTTATTAAAACCCATATTCTATCATATGAATGAAACATAGTTTGAAAAGAGGAATAAAATAGTTTGCTTAAGACTTATTTATTATTGAATTTCCATCCTCAACAGAGAACTCGAGATGAGCAATTCTGAAATGAGAAGAATCCACTCTTCTCCAACAAATAAACTATGCCAATGAAAAGATTAGCATTTTTTTGTTAGTTATAAACTTTTCATAGTTCTTCGACTGGAATAACAGGAGTAACAAAAGAAAGAAAAAATGAAGTAAAAAAAATTAGTGTAAAGTAAAATTAAGGTCTTTGCTTTTACTTTTTTACTTCTAGTATTCCTTCTTTCTTTTATGTAACAGAAAGAACTAAAAATTTAAAATAAGAAAAGTATTATTTTTTTTGAATCCATTCTATTCTATTCAACGAACAGTTCTTACCTTATCATTACCGGAATGGATCAAAAGAATGACAGATCGAGATCGTTTTCGCTTAACCAAAGAAGAGCCCCTCTTTTTTACTAATAAAACAGCAAAACAAAAATCTATCTGTATCATAAAGGGAAAGGGATAAGTCTGATTTTTTATACAGTGTTTTTCCTCATAAATTTGGGTTTTCAATCAATTCCAAAGTCGAGTAGACGGAATATATGAATTTCTCTCTAATCCTCACATTCCATTGATTTAGAAATGGATATTTGCAAATCAGAGATAATGCCTAAAATAGAAAAATCTAGTCTCTATCCGTAGAATGGAAACCCCCTTTTCTTTACATTAGGTGTCAAATGTATCCTGTAAGAATTCCCATTTCACGGATATGAAGCATAAAGTTTATCCAACAAGTTCGAATTTCAAAACACATATTCAAAACACATACACATATGACTAATGAATAGTAGGAGCATATCCTGAATGTGCCTGACAGACCCAAATTGTTAATGAAAAAAATTTGACTGGACTTGATACTGGATTTTGTTTTCTGAGAAAAAAAAAGAATCCTTAGAAATGCATCTAATCTAAGAGTTCATAAGAAAAAATTATTCTCTTTAATAAGCTTTTGTCTCGTGCAGGATACAATACGATTCTATCTTTCATTTCATGAAAAAAAATCTGGGACGGAAGGATTCGAACCTCCGAATAACGGGACCAAAACCCGCTGCCTTACCACTTGGCCACGCCCCATTTCATTTCTTTTATACGACACTAATAAACAGTATTTTTATTATATATTAATCGTCAATCCCACTTCAATTACCTAAAAAATGAGGTATATTTTATTGCTAGGATTCTAAACATGCGGATAATATAGAATCCAAAAAATGCATTGATCATTACATGGAATTCTATTAAGATATTATATGAAAATCGAATTTTTTCCATTCTCATTTGAGAATGCGAATACAAGGAGGTATTTTGTGTTTGGGAAAGCCCGAAGAAAAAAGGGTTTTGAATCCACCTTTTCTTTTCCTTTTTCCCTTAGAAAAATAACTCAATCAAAATCAAAATATCTACTCTACAAGAACGAAATGCTTGTTATGCCTAATATACTTAGTTTAACCTCTATCTGTTTTAATTCTGGTCTTTATACGACTAGTTTTTTCTTAGCCAAATTACCCGAAGCTTATGCCATTTTCAACCCAATCGTGGATGTTATGCCTGTCATACCTGTATTCTTTTTTCTATTAGCGTTTGTTTGGCAAGCTGCTGTAAGTTTTCGATAAAATCTTTACTATTCTGTTCTGTCTGCCAAATTGAATGATGTATTCATTCCAAAAAATGAAAAAATGTAGAAGAGCCAAGAAGTCTTATATTATAAACTTTCGATTCTAAAATTAAAATTCTTCTACATTGAATGTAGAGCTGCAACAATAAATTTGGATCAGCCTTTCTACCCCTTGCATCTACGTTGAGCAGGTACCTTTAGGTACCCACACAAACAATACTTAAACTAAAACTCATTTTTTATATTGATTTTTTATTGATAAGACTGCTTATTATAAAGAAATTCTTGCATTTTTTTTTTTAGAATTGATTTTTGCATTTTTTAGGTGTAAAAAAAAACCATCCTAGTGGATCTGTGCGGTAAGGAAAAACGGGTAATCTATTCCTTAAAAAAAAATCTTGGAGATTATGTAATGCTTACTCTCAAACTTTTTGTTTATACAGTAGTGATATTCTTTGTTTCCCTCTTTATTTTTGGATTCTTATCTAATGATCCAGGACGTAATCCTGGACGTGAGGAGTAAAAATCCAAAATTTTTGGGAATTTTTTCTTACAAATTGGATTTATTTCGTACATTTATCTATGAGAAAATCCGGGGGTTAGAATTCCTTACAATTCGAAAGTCCCAAACGATCCGAGGGGGCGGAAAGAGAGGGATTCGAACCCTCGGTACAAAAAAATTGTACAACGGATTAGCAATCCGCCGCTTTAGTCCACTCAGCCATCTCTCCCCGTTCCAAATCGAAAGGTTTTCGTGATATGACAGAGGCAAGAAATAACGATTACAAAAAATCCTTCCTTTTTTCATTTCAAAAGTGCATAAAAATTATATTGCCAATTCCATTTTATTTATATTCTTTTTTCTTAATGTTAATAAAAAAAAAGGGAAAATTCTTGTTTCTTCTTTCTAAAATTCGATATAGGCTGAGAGACAATCAGATATATTTTCTCTTCAGCGGGCATTTCCGTATAGGACTTGTTAGAATAAAACAAGCAGGTTATAGAAAAAAAAATTCTTATCAAACCCACCATAAAATTCGAAAGAAAGATAAAGTAAGTAGACCTGACCCCTTTAATGATGCCTCTATCCGCTATTCTGATATATAAATTCGATGTGGATGAAATTGTTGTATAAGCGGATTTTTTGTATTTCCTTAGACTTAGACCGCGCAAGGCAAGAATTTTTCGCTATTTACGATTTCATATTCTTGTTACTAGACGTTCTATAGGAATAAGAAGAAATCGCAACTCTTTTCCGTTACACATAAAAATGGATTTCGAAAGTCAATTTTTCTTTTCAATATCTTTCTTTTTTTTTTCAAAATCCTTTTTTTTTGTTCTTCCACCCATGCAATAGAGAGCGAATGAGAAAAGAGGGATTATTTTTCCCTTAAAAGATAGGCTTTGAAATAGGAATCATAGAATAATGCTAAATTTAAATGTTTATTTCTTTATTTCTATAGCTTTATTTCTAGAGTTAAGTAAAAGAAAAATGAATCTAATGAAATTCATGGATTTACAACAACTTTGGTTGTGACCCCATAGAGAAAAATGCAAAATTTCTATCTTCGAGACCATTGAAAAAGGGCATTGAACGAGAAAGAAATCGTACACAGATAATCAAATTATCATATGCCTTGGAAGTAATATGAGGTGCTCGGAAATGGTTGAAGTAATTGAATAGGAGGATAACTATGACTATAGCCCTTGGTAGAGTTACTAAAGAAGAAAATGATCTATTTGATATTATGGACGACTGGTTACGAAGGGACCGTTTCGTTTTTGTAGGATGGTCCGGCCTATTGCTCTTTCCTTGTGCTTATTTCGCTTTAGGGGGTTGGTTTACAGGGACTACTTTTGTAACTTCTTGGTATACCCATGGGTTGGCTAGTTCCTATTTGGAAGGTTGCAATTTCTTAACGGCGGCGGTTTCCACTCCTGCCAATAGTTTAGCACACTCTTTGTTGCTATTATGGGGACCGGAAGCACAAGGAGATTTTACTCGTTGGTGTCAATTAGGCGGTCTGTGGACTTTTGTCGCTCTCCATGGGGCTTTTGCACTAATAGGTTTCATGTTACGTCAATTTGAACTTGCTAGGTCTGTTCAATTGCGGCCTTATAATGCAATTTCATTCTCTGGTCCAATCGCAGTTTTTGTTTCCGTATTCCTTATTTATCCACTGGGACAATCTGGTTGGTTCTTTGCACCGAGTTTTGGCGTAGCAGCTATATTTCGATTCATCCTTTTCTTCCAAGGATTTCATAATTGGACGTTGAACCCCTTTCATATGATGGGAGTTGCCGGAGTATTAGGTGCGGCTCTGCTATGCGCTATTCATGGGGCTACTGTAGAAAACACTCTATTTGAAGATGGTGATGGTGCAAATACCTTCCGAGCTTTTAACCCAACTCAAGCGGAAGAAACTTATTCAATGGTCACTGCTAACCGCTTTTGGTCCCAAATCTTTGGTGTTGCTTTTTCCAATAAACGTTGGTTACATTTCTTTATGCTATTTGTACCCGTC